TAAGACTTAGACTTTTCTGACTTATCTTATACTATACTTCACCTAGGCACTTATCATTCATTTCATTCATTGGCGGGGGAGAACTTTTATGATAAAGAACGAAAATTCGGATAGAGAAGCAAAAGTGTTAGCTCAACATATACGTATGTCTGTTTTCAAAGCACGAAGAGTTATTGATCAGATTCGCGGACGTTCTTATGAGGAAACACTCATGATATTGGAACTAATGCCTTATTGGGCATCTTATCCAATTTTAAAATTAGTTTATTCTGCAGCAGCAAATGCTAGTCATAATATGGATTTGAATGAAGCTGATTTATTTATTAGTAAAGCTGAAGTCAATAGAGGTGCTATTGTGAAAAAGTTAAGGCCCCGAGCTAGAGGACGTAGTTATATGATAAAAAAAAACACTTGTCATATAAAGATTTTTTTAAAAGAAAAATATAAAATTTAGATTCCTATTTAGAAAAAAAATGGATGGAAAAATCATAGAAAAATATGGGACAAAAAATAAATCCACTCGGTTTCAGACTTGGAACAACTCAAAGTCATCATTCTTTTTGGTTCGCAAAACCAAAGAATTTTTCCATGGGTCTACAAGAAGATGAAAGAATACGGAATTGTATTAAGGACTATGTAAAAAAAAATAAGAGAATATCCTCAGGTTTCGAAGGAATTGCCCATATAGTAATTCAAAAAAGAATAGATTTGATTCAGGTCATAATATATATTGGATTTCCCAATTTATTAATAGAAGGACGAACACGGGGAGTTGAAGAATTACAGATGAATGTACAAAAAGAATTTAATTCTGTAAATCGGAGACTCAACATTGCTATCACAAGAATTGAAAAGCCTTATGGACAACCTAATATTCTTGCAGAATATATAGCTTTACAATTAAAAAATAGAGTCTCATTTCGAAAGGCAATGAAAAAAGCTATTGAATTAACTGAACAAACGGGTACAAAAGGAATTCAAGTGCAAATTGCAGGGCGTATCGACGGAAAAGAGATTGCACGTGTCGAATGGATCAGAGAAGGCAGGGTTCCCTTACAAACAATTCGCGCTAAAATTGATCACTGTTCCCATACAATTAGAACTATCTATGGAGTCTTAGGCATCAAAATTTGGATATTTGTAAACCAAGAATAAGAAAAATAAAAAATAAGAAAAATGGACCTTTTTTTATCTCGCCATTCTGCTCATCAATAGAAAAAATTTAGAAACTCTTTTCTTCTTTTTTTTTCTTAATCAAAGAAAAACGAACAATTCTAATTCTATAAGGTTGAATAAAAATTTGATTTATCCTTTATTTAATTTATATTTTAGTATAATTGCTATGCTCAGTGTGTGACTCGTTAGTTTTTTCTTTAGAGTTGAGAATTGAAATTGAAAAAAAAAGGCTAATCCCACTATAAACTTAGTAACTATCAAAACTAAAGAAATTCAAAACTAATAACCAACTTATTGCTTCGTATTGTCGAGATCCCAATAAACAGTCACTATATGATAGATTAAGTCATATAGTTGTAGCAACTGAAATTCTTTTCATAAAAAAGAAATATGATTATGAATTGTGAAAAAAAAAAGGGATGTAGAAAAAAGGAAGGATGATAGAAATAGAGAATAAAGATCTCAATGATATATGATTCCCATATGTATGGTTTATTAAAGATTACCCCATAAAAAAGGCAGTGTTATAAAGCATCAACATAAATATACAAGAAAAATACAAAATATACAATTACAATAAAATAGAATAAAAGAAATTAAAATTAAAAAAAAAAATAATCTAAATAATCTAATAAATATGGATAATATAGTCTATTATGTATGTAATAAGAGAGAAAAATAAGATAGATAAATAAATAATAATATAGAAAATAGTAAATAGCATAGAAGTTATTATATCGGCAATAAAGATAGAAAAAGAGATAATATAAATAATATAAAATCTAGAATAATTTAATCGAGCTTCGGGTTAAGAAAAACTGAGGAGATTGACTCGGAAACAAATAACAGATTTTGTTGAGAGCTCCATTGCAGAGTTCAGACCTAAACATTAATGGAGAAGCTATGGGAACGACGGAACCTGTGACTACATAGGATTTTATTGAAAACAAATCAATCCTAATGATTCATTGGGTAGGATGGCGAAATTAACCAATAAAAAATGGATTTCTTCTGAATGGTCATGAATTGACCCTACAAAGGAAGGAGGAAAGAGTCAATATTCGCCCGCGAACCCTTTCTTTATTTTTAGAATTTCATTTATTGGATGACTATTGGCATAATTTAATATCAATAGAAGTAAAGTAAAATACTTTAGGAATTTTGATAAAAGAAAGACGCATTATATATAAACAAACACGCCTAGTTATTTAGTTATATATACAGCTACCTATGCTGTAACAAATTAAATTAAATATAAAAAGATTAGTATATTCTTTTCATTTTTATAGAATGAAATACATAAATACATGCGTATGTGTAATATTATTGATATTGAATCATTTCATTCGCGAGGAGCTGGATGAGAAGAAACTCTCATGTCCGGCTCTGCAGTAGAGATGGAATTCAGAAACAACCATCAACTATAACCCCAAAAAAACCAGATTTCGTAAACAACATAGAGGTAGAATGAAGGGAATATCTTGCCGAGGCAATCATATTTGTTTTGGCAGATATGCTCTTCAGGCACTTGAACCTGCTTGGATCACAGCTAGACAAATAGAAGCAGGGCGAAGAGCAATGACACGATATGCGCGTCGTGGTGGAAAGATATGGGTACGTATCTTTCCCGACAAACCTGTTACTTTAAGACCTACAGAAACGCGTATGGGTTCGGGCAAGGGATCCCCCGAATATTGGGTATCCGTTGTTAAACCGGGCCGAATACTTTATGAAATGAGTGGGGTATCAGAAACTGTAGCCAAAACTGCTATGGAAATAGCTGCATGCAAAATGCCTATACGAACTCAATTTATTATTTCAGGATAGGTAAACAAAAGTAAAATAAAAAGGAGCATTGAGAATGAAAAAAAAAAAACCACAGATTTCTTTATCTCTGGACAGACAATATTTCTTTTTTACATTATCCCTTGCATTGAAATAATCAAATAAAAATGATATGATTCAACCTCAGACCTTTTTGAATGTAGCGGATAACAGCGGAGCTCAAGAATTGATGTGTATTCGAATCATAGGAACTGGTAATCACCGATATGCTCATATTGGCGATGTTATCGTTGCTGTAATCAAAGAAGCAGTGCCCAACATGCCTCTAGAAAGATCAGAAATAATTAGAGCTGTAATTGTACGCACGTGTAAAGAACTCAAACGTGACAACGGCATGATAATACGATATGATGACAATGCAGCGGTTATCATTGATCAAGAAGGAAATCCAAAAGGAACGAGAATTTTTGGTGCGATTGCTCGGGAATTGCGACAGTTGAATTTTACTAAAATAGTTTCATTAGCACCCGAAGTATTATAGATGAAAATAGAATATATCCTATCTATATATAAAATACTCAAATATCTGAAATAGATCCGATTAATAGATTGTGTCTCATGCATATATTTGAAATTTCTAATAATTCTTTATAATTTAATAATTTCAAAAAAAAAATTCAATAAAAAATAAAACAAAAAATAAGCATGTTGATTATATAAAAATGAGGAGGCACCAATAACTATAGTTCGTCATGGGTAGGGACATTATTGCCGATATAATAACTTCTATAAGAAATGCTGACATATATCAAAAGGGAAGAGTTAAAATAGTATCTACTAATATCACTAAAAACATTGTGAAAATACTTTTACGAGAAGGTTTTATTGAAAACGTTCGAAAACATCAAGAAAGTCAAAAAAATTTCTTGGTTTCAACCTTACGACATAGAAAGACTAGGAAAGGGAATAAAATAATTTTAAAGCGTATCAGCCGACCCGGTCTACGAATCTATTCCAACTATCAACGAATTCCTAAGATTTTAGGTGGAATGGGAATTGTAATTCTTTCTACTTCTCGAGGTATAATGACAGATCGAGAAGCTCGACTAGAAAAAATTGGAGGAGAAATTTTGTGTTATATATGGTGATTCTACTGAGGTACCCTAAGTTTCTCTCGAACTTACTAGTTGTAAAATAGAGAGGAGAAGTTATTTATAGAACTCTTCCTCTATTAGTTGATACTTAAAGGGGGTTCCCTGGAATGAAAGAACAAAAATTGATTCATGAGGGTTTAATTACTGAATCACTTCCCAACGGTATGTTCCGAGTTCGGTTAGATAATGAAGATCTAATTCTAGGTTATATTTCAGGGAGAATCCGGCGCAGTTTTATACGTATACTACCCGGAGATAGAGTCAAAATCGAAATGAGTCGTTATGATTCAACCAGGGGACGTATAATTTATAGACTTCGCAAAAAAGATTCGAACGATTAGATCATTCTTTTAAACATTCTTTTCGTAGGGATATAATTCGAAGTTCAAAAATCCAATAAACTGATTCTTGTTTCAAAAAAAAATAGATTCAGAATGAAAGTAAGGAATGAGAAATATGAAAATAAGGGCTTCTGTTCGTAAAATTTGTGAAAAATGTCGCTTGATTCGTAGGCGGGGACGAATTATAGTCATTTGTTCCAATCCGAAACATAAACAGAGACAGGGGTAATTCTTCTCAAGTTCTAAATCAAGAACTTTTTAAAAGAAAAACCCATGTACATGTAAAAAGAAAAAAGAAAGGATTCGTTTTCATATGAAATGGATATCCCCGTATCGTTCTGATTCTTTTTTCTTTGAGAATATGATCTAATAAAATATGACAAAACCTATAGCAAAAATTGGTTTACGTAAGAATGCACGTATTGGTTCAAATAAGAATGAACGTAGAATACCAAAAGGAGTTATTCATGTTCAAGCGAGTTTCAACAATACTATTGTAACGGTTACAGACGTACGAGGTCGGGTGGTTTCTTGGGCTTCCGCAGGTACTTCTGGATTCAGAGGTACAAGAAAAGGAACACCCTATGCTGCTCAAGCCGCGGCATTTAATGCTATTCGTACATTAGTTGATCAGGGTATGCAACGAGCAGAAGTTATGATAAAGGGTCCAGGTCTCGGAAGAGATGCGGCATTACGAGCCATTCGTAGAAATGGGATGCTTTTAAGTTTCGTACGTGATGTAACACCCATGCCGCATAATGGATGTCGCCCCCCTAAAAAAAGACGTGTGTAGAAATAATAATTCAATAGATTCCAAGAGAAATAAATGATTCAATGATCTGATCCAATAATCATAAATAAAAGAAAAATAATAGTATGGTTCGAGAAGAAGTAGCAGAATCCACTCGAACACTACAGTGGAAATGTGTTGAATCAAGAGTAGACAGCAAGCGTCTTTATTATGGTCGTTTCGTTCTGTCCCCGCTTATGAAAGGTCAAGCCGATACCATAGGTATTGCCATGCGAAGGGCTTTACTTGGAGAAATAGAAGGAACCTGTATCACACGTGCAAAATCTGAAAATGTGCTGCATGAATATTCTACGATAGCAGGTATTGAAGAATCAGTACATGAGATTTTAATAAATTTGAAAGAGATTGTATTGAGAAGTAATTTCTATGGAATTAGGGACGCATCCATTTGCGTCAGGGGTCCAAAATACATAACAGCTCAAGATATCATCTCACCACCTTCTGTAGAAATAGTTGACACGACACAACATATAGCTAACCTGACAGAACCTATTGATTTGTGTATTGAATTACAAATCAAGAGAGATCGCGGATATCGTATGAAATCCACAAAGAACTCTCACGATGGAAGTTATCCTATAGATATTGTATCTATGCCTGTTCGAAATGTGAATCATAGTATTCATTCTTATGGGAATGGGAATGAAAAACAAGAGATACTCTTTCTAGAAATATGGACAAATGGAAGTTTAACTCCTAAAGAAGCACTTTACGAAGCTTCTCGTAATTTGATTGATTTATTGATTCCTTTTCTACATGCAGAGGAAGAGGACATGAATTTCGAGGAAAATGAAAACAGATGGAATTTACCCCTTTTTTCCTTTCAAGACAGATTCACTAATTTCAAGAAAAAAAAAGGAATTCCATTGACATGTATTTTTATTGACCAATCAGAATTGTCTTCCCGGACTTATAATTGTCTCAAAAGGTCCAATATACATACATTATTGGACCTTTTGAGTTACAGTCAAGAAGATCTTATGAAAATGGAATATTTTCGCATAGAAGATGTAAAACAGATATTGGGCACTCTACAGAAACATTTTGCAATAAATTTACCTAAGAAAAAGTTTTCATTTTAAATCCATTGAACTTTTTTCATTTTTTAGTTTTTAAGAAAGAAAAAAGAATAGAATGAGTTTTTAATCTCCGACACGGTCCATATATTTGCAGAATAGATCATAATAAGATTAATATATCTAGGGAAGATCCAGAAGGGGATCTTCCTTAGAGACCTATGTCATGGTATTTAACAGTTTAATCAATTTGAAAAAGACCTAAAGTTAGGGATTTCTCAATAGGTAAAGTTGCTCCAATACCTAACCAAAGAGCTACTGCGGTACCGATCAAAAAGACTGTTGTAGCTACTGGACGACGAAATGGATTTTGGAATTTATTGACATTCTCCAAAAAAGGTACTGTCAATAATCCTATTGGTACTGAAACCATTAAAAGAACACCCAATAACTTATTTGGTACTGTGCGAAGTATTTGAAATACGGGAAAAAAGTACCATTCGGGTAATATTTCCAACGGAGTTGCAAACGGATCCGCCGGTTCACCGATCATTGACGGCTCTAGAACTGCTAAGCCCACATTACATGCAATAGTGCCTAGAATTACTACTGGAAAAATATATAAAAGATCATTGGGCCATGCAGGTTCTCCATAATAATTATGTCCCATCCCTTTAGCCAATTTAGCTCTTAATACAGGATCATTCAAATCAGGTTTCTTTGTTATTTGGATAGGTGAATTCTTGTGGATCCATCCCCCAAAGGAACCGGACATGATAATTTTTTATCATCCGGCTCGAGCAAGAATCAAAAGAATCACAGAAATAGGTCCATAGAAGATCTATATTTCATACATATCTACATATATAATTATAATGTAGAATGACTTTATGTAATAAGAAAATAAAATTCCCCGAGTTGCAACGATTCATTGCTAAAGAATTCAGTTCTGGCAACAAGGAAATGCTCAATATCCAAGTAGGCTTACAAATTCGATCATGATCAAGTGCTTTTTGGATTGTCTCATGTCTTTTGGTTGGTATTTATCCCCACAGATTGTATTACATACAAAAATACAAAGTTTTTACTTGTTACTAATAAAGTATAGCCCCTGTTCTTCCTTAGATCCCTTATTTAACTCCGATAGTATCATAGATCAGGGTCGATGCAGAGGAAATGAATGCATCTACATACTATAAAAAACTTACTAAGATTACTATCAATTAATTCTAATTAATTAGAAATTATAAGAAAATTAAAAAAGAAAAATAAAACAAATAAATAGAACATTGAATCATTCCACATCACTTATTCTAGGGATCTTACGGAGCCTTTTCATGCATGACATGATTCGGGTATGATCATAGAAAATATTCTCCCGCCCGGTCTATCCTATGTTACATACAAGGGACTGACGTAATGGTTGGATGCGGAGACACATTGGGTTATGAATTCCAACGTGGCGGATAAAATCATATATCTGCATGGACCAATCAATAGTTCAAGTCACACACTCCCATAATCCATCCTCTTTTAGGAAAATATACTTCAACTATACGATTCGTATCAAATAAAAAATACTTCAGAGTTGAATAGAAGTATCCAAATAACATGCCTTATTTTTAAATAATCCATATTTGTAGCAATGAAAGACTCTTGTTCCTCCCCGATATGATAAATTACAAATATCTATGATCTACCTTCTCTATAAAGGACCCGAAATACCTTGCTTACGTATCATTGAAAAATGCATTAACATAAATACGGCAGTAAGAAGAGGCAATACAAAAGTATGTAAACTATAAAAACGAGTCAAAGTGGATTGGCCCACACTAGCACTTCCACGTAATAATTCTACCAAAGGTGATCCTATTATAGGAATAGCTTCAGGCACGCCTGTTACAATTTTTACTGCCCAATAGCCAATTTGGTCCCGAGGTAAGGAATAACCAGTTACGCCAAAAGATGCGGTCAATACAGCCAGAACCACCCCTGTAACCCAAGTTAATTCGCGGGGTTTTTTAAAGCCACCCGTAAGATACACACGAAATACGTGCAAGATCATCATTAGAACCATCATACTTGCTGACCATCGATGAACTGATCGAATTAACCAACCAAAGTTGACCTCAGTCATTATGTATTGAACAGAGGAAAAAGCCTCTGTAACAGTTGGACGATAGTAAAAGGTCATAGCAAAACCCGTAGCTACTTGTACTAAAAAACAAGTAAGTGTAATTCCCCCTAGACAATAAAATATGTTGACATGAGGAGGAACATATTTACTAGTTATATCATCTGCAATCGCTTGAATCTCGAGACGTTCCTCGAACCAATCATATACTTTATTGAGATAGGTAACCCAAGAAAGACTCCCCCTCTGAGAACCGTATATGAGAATTTCATCTCGTACGGCTCAAGCCGAAACACACAAATACTGGTTTCAACGGATATGGAATAGATAGTTTAAAACTTTAGCCACTTGACTCGATTTGACCCAAAGATATGAAGTAATAAAAATCCGGAATCTCTTCTTTGTGATGATAATGCCAATAAATACAATCTCAAGTTGGCTCGTCCATCTTTCTTTATGTTATGTTAATCGTGACAGGCCTCTTGAATCTTCTCTTCCCTATCTTTTTTTTATAGGGATTCTCTTGTTGAGACCCTATGAATAAATTGAAACCTCAGATTCATACTAAAACCACGATGATTTAATAAAACCAAAGTTAAACTCAAAGGTTCTCTGAGTAAAAACCATTTGATCATCACTTATTTAATGAATGTAATAACTCAACAAAATATAGAGAAAGAGGTTTCTTTCGGTCAAAAGAAGTATGAAGGAAAAAATTGTTTGATTTAGAAAAGACCTATTTCCATTTTTTTCATCCGGTTGCGAGGTCTGAATAATAGGTATGAATCATAGTTCAAATATTTCTTTTATTGATCTATTCTATATAGTCCGTGCTCCAGAGACTAGAATAAATATCTGACGAGGTAAAATCATCTTGATAGAGATGACAGGTCCATTCTCTGTATTATCAATAGGATCAATTATAACAAGTCACACGCTCATATTCCGGAAATGAAATATCGAAACAAATAAATTTCACGATCGAACTACCAGAATAGTCTATAAATCCACGTCTTAGGTAATCTTAAGTTGAAGTATTAAGTAGTTTAAGCATTAAGTAAGTCTAAGTAAAATAATCTTTTTCGATTGAAAAACTAGGACTTCCTAGTTTTTATGAACTAATTCATTGAAATTCCATCCAGTAAAACAGATGAATTATAAATTTCTAAAATAATAGATAGAAATATTGCAAATAGAGCCATTGCAACTCCCATAAGTGGTGTAGTCCCCCACCCTGGAGCTACTTTTCCATATTCCGAATTCAATGGTTTCAATAAACTCCCTACGCCAGTTTGTCTTGGCCCAGATCTAGAACTACTCTCAACGGTTTTTGTAGCCATAAATCCTCTTTCATCATGGGTTGAAATCTGTTGACTTTGTATACCATTCTGTTGTAGTTGTAAATAAACGATATTATTGTGATCCTTTGTTATCTTGAAATTATCGAAAAAATGGAAACAGCAACCCTAGTCGCCATCTCCATATCCGGTTTACTTGTAAGCTTTACTGGGTATGCCTTATATACCGCTTTTGGGCAACCCTCTCAAAAATTAAGAGATCCCTTCGAAGAACATGGGGACTAG